TCTTAGAATACTGCCGATTCTAATTTCTAATTATAGTTCGCTCAGTTCATTTAAGTTAAGACGTGAAATTGGAATCCTTTTCATTTGACTTCGTCAATTTTTGATAAGAACTCAGAAGGAAAGTTTCATTCAAATTCATTTGAAAATTCAAATGAATTAATCATTTTGACTGACTGTTTTTACGTAAATGATAAGTAGAAAAGCAGTAGGAACTAGAATGAATAGTGCAGTAGCAATAAATGCAAGAATATTTACTTCCATAATCTTATCGGTTTTTTTACTTCGCAATAATTCGGGATTTAATCCCCTAGAGATGATAAATCTTTCGTCTGTAAATTCAATGAATGAATTACCTCTCGATGATCTTGAATCGGATCAATATCATGAATAACAATATCTGATCTATCAAATCAACCCGCCGTCGCGACTTGAATAGTATAACATACTAAGTTCTTTTATCCATACCGAATCACAATTTTGATTCCTGGCCCAATCAATCCAAAATTCCTTTATTTATCAGCCGTTTATTTGTTTTTTTCTATAACCCGCCTTGCGTCTTCCTTGGACAATCATCTGATGAAGGATCATCAGATTGCCTTTTTGCGTCGATTAATTGCATAGTTACAAACCTAAACAATAAAAGTGAAATGGAAAAAATAGGAAAGAAAAAAGAAATAAAGACTCCTTTTTGCTTTGGGAATGCCCCCGACACCCTTTACTAGACTAGTTCATAGAAAGGGAAAAATGAATTGATGGATTTATTGGATATTGGATCCGTCGGGACTGGCGGGGCTCGAACCCGCAGCTTCCGCCTTGACAGGGCGGTGCTCTGACCAATTGAACTACAATCCCAGGGAAATAAAGGATCTAGCATAAAATTTGATTCTTTTTTATCTTCGTATGGGATATTTCTGAAGGACAAGGGGGGGGGTTATACCATCTCGTGGTAGATTGGCGAATTATTGGGCCGAGCTGGATTTGAACCAGCGTAGACATATTGCCAACGAATTTACAGTCCGTCCCCATTAACCGCTCGGGCATCGACCCAGGAAGAATCAATTTTAGGCTTATTGGTAATCCCCGATCACCTTCCTTTCGTAGTACCCTACCCCCAGGGGAATTCGAATCCCCGCTGCCTCCTTGAAAGAGAGATGTCCTAAACCACTAGACGATGGGGGCCGACTTGCCCAACTGCCTTCATACTATGATCATAGTATGATCAGTTTTTTGAAATTGTCAATATAATGGAATGATATGATTAGATCCGAGGGATCTTTCCGTTTTTCAGAATTCTATAGAATTTTTGGATTCGTCATTCATATTCATGAATCGTTCATTAGAATCGACATTCTCTATATAAATCTACTAAAACTAAAATAAATCTAGAAAGCGGGATCCAGAAGTTATCGAAAATTTTCTCTAAGACTTTAGTTCAAGGGGACAAGTAGAATCTCTTCATCACATGATTCGATGAAATATCTTGAAATTTCTTTTATGTCGAATTGGTACGTGTACATGTATGTTATGTATCAATCGAGTGGATTTTGCTTTGATAGGGATCATCGCAATAAAAAAAAAAGAAATTAGGGCCGGTCTTGAAACAATTCATTTTACCCTAGACGTGCTAGGCAAATCCATTTGATTATTCAAAAATCAGCCACTAACCACTATGACTCTACTGCATATAATTATATATTATATATATATAATATGTATATATATAATATGTCCATATAGAGATTTTATCTACATAGTGACCCGTTCGGGAATTAAATCAAAGAAGCCCTTTTAACTCAGCGGTAGAGTAACGCCATGGTAAGGCGTAAGTCATCGGTTCAAATCCGATAAGGGGCTTTTCTTTTTTTCATAAAAGCCCAGTCATAGTATTCAGAAAATAGAGATGTTTTGTTTTTATTTGAAATACAAAAGGAACTAACCGGATAATACGTTATCATTATACTGAGTTAGTATAGAATAAGAAAATGGAACATTTGTTCGGTAAATTTTCATTATTATGAATAATCATAAGCCGCCTCTTGAATCACCAAAGATCCCTATTACCAACCAAATCCATTGGAAAGATTCGAAATCAACAAAAGAAAAAGTAAGTGGACCTGACCTATTTAATTATGACTATATCTGCTATTCTGATATTAAAATTCGATAGAGATGAAATTTGAATTAGAACAGTCGACCCACCTCCTTTTTTGAATTTCATTTCCTTGGACTTCGAAAGAATTTGTCGATATTTCCGATTCAATCTTCTTGTTCCTAGATTTTCTATGGGAATAAATTGTTACTCCCTTACTCTACAGAGAACCCTTTCTTCCAAGTCACAAGATAAGAGCCATTTCCACTATCTTTCTTTGATTCCAGATCAAGATGAATTTCTATCTATCTAAGTCTATTTAGATGTATAGCTATCAGATCACGGCTTCGCCGCGTCCGAAATTTTTGTTTCGACAGTGTAATGGAGAATGGATGCGAGAAAGAGACTTTC